GAATACGCTTTAATGACCAATGGTTAACGATGGCTCTGATGGGCGGTTTTGCTAGAATAGGTAATAATGAGATCACCGTTTTAGTAAATGATGCGGAGAAGAGTAGTGACATTGATCCCCAAGAAGCTCAGCAAACTCTTGAAATAGCGGAAGCCGCCTTGAGGAAAGCTGAAAGTAAGAGACAAACAATTGAGGCAAATCTAGCTCTCAGACGAGCTAGGACACGAGTAGAGGTTCTCAATGTGATTTCATAACTAGTCGGTGCGCCCGAATCGAATAATCCTAATCCAAAGAATTTTTGTTTATACACATATGGATTCTTCCGATTGAATCCAATCAAATACAATCAAGTGGAATCGGATTCTGATGTAAGGAAAAAAGTTTGAGTTTCAATTCGAAAATCAAATCGAATAGGATAGAAAAGATACAAAATCCGTAAGTAGAAAAACTTATTAGATACCATTGACCATGGTATCTAATAAGTTCTACCTACTATTGGATTTGAACCAATGACTCCCGCCGTATGAAAGCAATACTCTAACCACTGAGTTAAGTAGGTCATTTATCATTATAAGGAGAAAAAAAAAGGACCCCTCCCATTGATGGATTATAAATGCAATAAGACTTCGAAGCAATACCAATCAAAAAGATCAAAGAGATACGATGTTGGATCATGGAATATTCATCTTGACAAGAAATTATCTACATAATATGATAAAATATGTATCACAATCACAAGGGCTATAGCTCAGTTAGGTAGAGCACCTCGTTTACACGTGCGCCAATGTTTTTCAGAAGAGTCCATCATGCAATCAAAGAATTGATCTTTTTGAGAAATCAATGTCTGACTCCAGGATTTTTAGGGAACAAAACAAGAGAACAATAGCCTGACAAATGGTTCGGTTCGATTCAGGTTCCCATTTAGGAACCAAATGGAATCCATCATTGATTTGAGATATTGATAAGGTGAATACCTAGTCTATTCAATGCTAGGCATAATGAGTATAAGGACCTCAAAAATTCTCTTTTTGTCCTATGAACCTTAAGGCGTATGAAGTTTCATATTTGATTCTTTAATCAGGATGATAGAGACTCCATTTAACTTAGGTTAATCTAGGCCAGAAGCAAACCTACGTCAAGATAACCTTTCTTTGAAACACTTTGGTAGTGCTCCTATATCACAATCCAAATAATGAATCCGAGCACGTGGAGCCATTTCCTTATTTTTCTGTCAAGAAAAAAAATATGGTAGACTAACTGATATTTCTAGCAGTTAATGAAAGAGCCCAATGCAAAAAAAAAAAAATGCATGTTGGGTCTTTGAAAGAGTTCGAATCATTTTGATAAGAATCAGTTCGATCTCTTTTACCGAGAAGGTCTACGGTTCGAGTCCGTATAGCCCTATAATAATATAATAATTAATAATATAATAATCAAAATTGAAATACAAAAAGTTCTATAGTTTTCATTATTACTGTATTTTTTGTTGTTTGTAACCGGTCGCTCGTGGTTGCTTGGTTCATCGAAATAAAATAATTCCCATAAGCTTGCTTATGGGGGGCTCGTTCAGAGCAGAACATAAAACGGAAAACAAAAGCCCATTTCAATCGTTATTTTTTTTTTTTTGAATCTCGGATAAAGAAACCCATTTTTTTAGTAATTCATTTTTTTCGTATGTGAATTCCATATGATTTTGCCTCCAAAAATTCACCAAAAATGAGTAGGTATACCAAGGAAAAGAAGTCTCACTAACTCTTTGATTGTGGACAGTAAAGGAGGCAAAATCATGACATGAATCCGGTTAAAAATGAAAACTCCAACCTAACCCCACTCAAATCAAATAGTAAGTCACATGGATATAGGAACGGATTACTGTATTTGTCGACACGTCCGCGTTTGAAAAACGAAGATCTTTTCATAAACAGAAAACAAAATATATATAGAAAATAGAATCAAAATCGATTGAATTCGAATATTCAAAATTTCAAAATTCGAAATCAAAATGAGAATTCTATTTGGAATTTTTTTTTTCTAAAAGCCCGAAGCGAGGTGAAAGCAAGAGAGTTTTATTTGTTTTGTTTGTATAAGAGATTTATACTATACTGAAATAAAATCGAAGGAAGTGTAATGAAAATAGGAGTACAATCGAGAAACGAGACATCACAGCAAACAAGTGAAACTGTGTGGTTCGACCAAAATGCATTTTGGTTTTGACTAACCTGTTACCGATGACTTGACAATGAATTCCAATTCGAATCGACGAATTCGGTATATTTTCCCCATTCAAAGGAGTTCGTCTATGTTTCTGCTTTACAAATATGATATTTTCTGGGCATTTCTAATAATATCAAACGTTATTCCTATTTTGGCATTTCTAATTTCCGCAGTTTTAGCCCCGATTAGCAAAGGACCAGAGAAGCTTTCTAGTTATGAATCGGGTATAGAACCAATGGGCGATGCTTGGTTACAATTTCGAATCCGTTATTATATGTTTGCTCTA